TAAATAATGTTAGAAAATTTAGTGTGGAGGTGATTTTTTGGGGTTTTTGGCAGAGATTTTTGGGTGATTACTGAATTGGGATAAAAAAACCGATGCACATATATATATATATATATAGGGGGATGCCAATTCATACCTCAACTCGGTGGCTTACACGTTCTTGGGTCCTCCTTGGTTTCGGGGTTTGACAAAGATAACAGGATTCTTTGAGCGTAGGGGGTAGGGGGGTTTGTCGCACAAAAACCAAGGGGGGCACTATATAAAGATAATTTGAATAAGAGATGAATATGTTATGCACTTGATTTAAAAGTATGCATTTCTTAAATTATGTCTTACGATAATTCATTTATATAATCACATTCAAGGAAAATGTTCACCCTTAAACCAACTTTTGTGCCTGCTCTCTGATATGCAAGATGAAAGGAAACCAAAAAAAAAAATACCTTATGCATATAAAAGAATGCTCGGCATGTGGGGTAATGAACCATATGTACCACACCATTAATCAGATGCCAGTATAATTATCCGAGGGTGGAGTATTACAGTTATGTACCTGAAATAGGAACCAGATGCCAGTAATAGTTCATATTGTGCAACCCCCACAATTGATGTCCCTGATTCTATCATGCATGATATTCCTTTATATAAATGGTTGGTGGTCTCTTACTACATTAATATGTTTGAATAAAACCTTAGTTGAGTCATTCAAGGAAAAATGTGGGGACAATTTCTTGGGGAATAATATATTACCCGGGTTAAAATAATTTAACTTGTGAGTCTTAAGATTATGCTTTATGCATACCTTAGTTTATATGTACTTGCTTTGGGGTTAATATAATGATATGGTGATAATACATATATGTACTAATACACTAATGTAATATTATGCATATTATGCATTAAACCATACAGGGATGGTTATCCCCAGAAAATAGTTTAGTTTAGAATTCTGGCTTTGGGAGCCAGGGGTGAGAGTTAAAATCTCTCTTTTCTGGGCGCTAGGGAGGAATTTAACCTCCGATCTTCGGATTACAAGACCGATGCTTTAAATATTAAGCTACTAGGGCAGGTTAGTTTGAGGTTGTTGTTTTCTAGAAGCCCTGCGACTGGGAAAAACACTAGGAATAGCGCGAAATAGAGAACTGATGCTACTTGCCCAATGAGAATATATGGGTCTTCTACCGGTATTCCTCCAATTCATGTTAGTACTAACATGTCTGCTACTAAGGTTCAGAATAGGAATTGGGTGACTGGGCGGAATGTCAGTCCTCGTTGTTTTGAGGTATGAAGGATTGGAACTACTAATAAGACCAAGATTGAAAACAGTAGTGCTAGTACTCCTCCTAGTTTATTTGGGATAGACCGTAAAATGGCGTAGGCAAATAGGAAGTATCACTCTGGTTTAATATGGGGAGGGGTAACTAGTGGGTTGGCTGGGGTGAAGTTTTCTGGATCTCCTAAAAGGTTAGGTGAGAATAGTGCTAATGATGCTAAAGCGAATAATATTATGGCGAACCCCAGTAGGTCTTTATTGGAGAAGTATGGGTGAAATGAGATTTTATCTATATTTGGGTTTAATCCAATTGGGTTATTCGACCCTGTCTCGTGTAAGAATAAAAGGTGAAGAATAATCATGGCGGCGACAACAAAAGGAAGTAGGAAGTGGAATGCGAAGAATCGTGTTAGTGTTGCATTGTCTACGGAAAAGCCACCTCAAATTCATTGCACTAAAGTATCCCCTATATATGGTACGGCTGATAGAAGGTTTGTAATGACTGTGGCTCCTCAAAAAGACATTTGTCCTCATGGAAGAACATACCCTACGAAGGCGGTCATTATAACTAGTAGGAAGAGGACCACGCCAATGTTTCAAGTCTCTTTATAAAGGTAAGACCCGTAGTAGAGGCCCCGAGCAATGTGGATGTAGAGGCAAATGAAGAAAAATGATGCGCCGTTGGCGTGTATGTTGCGGATAACTCATCCGKAGTTTACGTCCCGGCAAATATGAATTACTGATGAGAATGCTGTTGCGATGTCAGAGGTGTAGTGTATGGCTAAAAATAACCCTGTTAGGATCTGCGTAATTATACATAGTCCGAGTAAAGATCCAAAGTTTCATCATACAGAGATATTAAGAGGTGTTGGTAGGTCAATGAGTGCGTCGTTAGTAATTTTGATTAGTGGGTGTGTCTTTCGTAGGCTTGCCATTAGAGGTTGTTCTTGTAGTTGAACTACAACGGTGGTTTTTCGAGTCACTGGTTTCGGTTAAAATCCGAATGAGAATAATATGACTTATGGTTTGTGTTTTTTATTAGTACTTTTAGTGTTAGGAATAATTGGTATTGCATCTAATCCAACCCCTTATTTTGCTATTTTAGGTCTAGTTACTGTTGCGGGGGTTGGTTGTGGAATTATAATCGGTTGTGGGGGTTCATTTTTATCTTTAATTCTCTTTTTAATTTATTTAGGTGGAATGCTTGTTGTTTTTGCTTACTCAGCGGCTTTATCTGCTGAGCCATTTCCTGAAGCTTGAGGGGGCCGTTTTGTGGTTTTGCGTGTAGCGGTCTATACTTTAGCCGTTGGTGCCGTGGCAGAGGTTTTTTGAGGTAGTTGGTATGAGGGGTCTTTAGTTGTTGTTGATAGTCTTAAAGAATTTTCAACTTTGCGGGGGGATGTTGGGGGAGTGGCTGTTATATATTCATGGGGGGGAGGGATGTTAGTTATTTGTGCCTGGGTCTTGCTTCTCACATTATTTGTTGTGCTAGAGGTGACGCGTGGGCTTAGCCGCAATGTTCTTCGGGCCGTCTAGAGGCTAATTTTTAGGAGGATGGTTTTTATGAGTAATGAAATTAAAAAAATAGTTAAATAAGATTTGATAGTTGTCGCTCGGTTTTCTTTAATGTGACGTATGGTTATTCATAGGTTAAGTGCGATTCCACATGGTCCGAATAGTTCTGCTCACGATTTTTCAATTTTTATAGCGATTGATTCGCCTGTTGATAATTTTTGCAGTGGAAGGGTTCGGTGTAGTATTGTAAAGAATGTTAGTGAAACAGAAAAGTGGTATATTGTATTTGCGGGGGTGTTTTCATTGATTTTTTTATTTGCTGAAGTAATTATCATGGCGATAATAACTCCAATAATTGTTACTAGAATGGCTGTTAGTTTCATGTAAGTGGGTATTGTTAATGTTGGTGTTTTACATGGAATTATAGTGTAGGAGATGATAAATCCTGCAATAATGCTGCCTCAAGCGAGTCGTCGGATAGTGTTGATTGGGATGTGTTCTTCATTAATAGGTTCTAGGGTTTTATACCGTGGGTTATTAAGGGATACAAAGTAAATTATTCGGAAGCTATAGATTGCGGTGAAAGCTGTGGCGACGGTTGTCATGAGTAGGGCTCAGGTATTTAGGTATGATGAAGTTATGGCTTCAATAATAGCGTCTTTTGAAAAGAATCCTGCTAAGAATGGTGTGCCTATAAGTGCTAGTTTACCAAGAACTAAGTAATTTGTGGTTATTGGTATTGTGTGATATACTCCTCCTATTTTTCGGATGTCTTGTTCGTTGTTTAGGCTATGAATGATTGCTCCGGAACAAAGGAATAGCATGGCTTTAAAAAAGGCGTGTGTACAAATATGGAAGAATGCTAGTTGTGGTTGGTTTAATCCGATTGCGACTATTATTAGTCCTAGTTGGCTTGATGTTGAGAATGCAACAATTTTTTTAATATCGTTTTGGGTTAAGGCACAAGTAGCTGCAAATAGTGTTGTTAGTGCTCCTAAGCATAGGCAGATAGTCAATGCCAGTTTATTGTTTTCTATAACGGGGTGAAGTCGGACAAGTAAAAAGATTCCGGCAACAACTATGGTGCTGGAATGTAATAGGGCAGATACTGGAGTAGGCCCTTCTATGGCTGAGGGCAGTCATGGGTGTAGGGTGAACTGTGCAGATTTTCCTGTGGCTGCGATGATTAATCCAATTAAGGGAACTGTTGTATCAATATTTTTTGATAATGAAAAAATTTGTTGGATGTCTCATGAGTTTATTTGTGTTGCGAACCAGGCTATACTTAGAATAAACCCAATGTCACCCATTCGGTTGTAGATAATAGCCTGAAGAGCTGCTGTGTTGGCGTCTGTTCGGCCAAATCATCATCCGATGAGTAAAAATGATATAATTCCTACGCCTTCTCATCCAATAAATAATTGGAATAAATTGTTGGCTGTTACCAGAATAATTATTGCCATTAAGAATAAGATAAGATATTTTATGAATATTTCTTTTTTGGGGTCGGAGTTTATATATCACGATGCGAATTCTAAAATTGACCAAGTAATGTATAGTGCTACAGAGGTAAATATAATAGAGTAATAATCTAGTTTAAAACTAAGGTCTACTTTAAATGTCTGTATGTTTAATCAGTTTCCGCATGATACGACATAGTCTGATTCTTGGTGTAGTAAAATCATAAGTGGTATGAGGCTAATTAAAAATGCGATCTGTACAGTTTTTCAGGCTTGGAAGGAGGAGTTTGGTTTGGTGAGTAAACTTTGTGGTTTAAGTAAGGGGTATGATAGTACTGCAAAAATTAAAATTAGTATAAGTGGTAGGATCATATTAGTCATAATTTCTACTTGGAGTTGCGCCAAGAGTTTTTTGTTCCTAAGACCAACGGATTAACTATTATCCTTTAGAAATGAGAAAGCCACGGAGTCTAACCCTGGAAATAAGTGTTAGCAGTACTTATTGTTTTCTTGCCCTTTCTTGGTGAGTGAGGGGGTTTTAACCCCTATCTTTAGAGTCACGATCTAAAATTTTAGGTTAAACTAAACTTACTAGTAGCACCACCCTCAAATTAATTCTGGCTTTAATACWAGAAGGAATAGGGGAATTAGGTGAAGGGCCATTAGGAGATGCTCTCGGGTATGAGAAGGGGAAATATTTATAATATGGTCTGGAATTGGTCCTCGTTGGGATGTGAGGAATATATATAAAGAGTAGTTTGCTGTAATTAGTGTTCCTGCACCTGTAAGTGCAATTGTTCATGGGGATCAGTCAAATAATGTAGTAATAATTATGAGTTCTCCAATTAGGTTAGGGAGAGGTGGTATTGCTAGGTTGGCCAGGTTGGCGATGAATCATCAAGCTGTTGCGAGTGGTAGTACTATTTGTAATCCTCGGGCTAGAATTATAGTTCGGCTATGTGTGCGCTCATAGGATGTGTTAGCTAGACAGAAGAGTGTTGAGGATGTCAGTCCGTGGGCGATTATTAAAATGATAGCGCCTGTAAATCCTCACATGGTTTGAGTTAGAATCCCCCCTGCGACTAATCCTATGTGGCCAACAGATGAATAAGCGATTAATGATTTTAGATCGGTTTGTCGTAAACAAACTAACCCTGTTATAATCACTCCTCATAGTGCTAAAATAATAAATGGGTACACTAGTTGGTTTGATAGGGGGTCTAATATCACTATTATTCGTATTATTCCATACCCGCCAAGTTTTAGCAGAACTGCTGCTAGTACCATAGATCCTGCTACGGGGGCCTCTACGTGTGCTTTTGGTAGTCATAGGTGGACGCCATATAATGGTATTTTAACTAAAAATGCAATTAGGCAGCCGGCCCATCAAATTATGTGACCTCAGGAGTTGAGTTGTAGGGGTTGCGAGTATTGGAGTACTAATATTGATAGCGTCCCAGTAGATTGTTGGAGGAGAAGTAGGGCGACCAGAAGCGGGAGGGATCCTGCCAGCGTGTAGAATAGGAAGTAGGTCCCTGCATTAAGCCGCTCGGTTTGGTTCCCCCACCGGGTAATAATAATAAGGGTTGGAATAAGGGTGGCTTCAAACATAATATAAAATATAATGATCTCTGTGGCGCCGAATGCTATGATTAAGAAAGTTTGTAGCGAGGCAAGGAGCATAATATACGAGCGTTGTCGGCTAATCGGTTCGGGGCTGATGTGATTTTGGCTGGCTAGGATTATGAGCGGGAGTAACCAGCATGTTAATACTAGAAGGGGGGTTGACAGTGGGTCCGTGGCCAGGAATATGTTGGAAGAGGCCCATCCGGTCTCAGATGTTCATTTTAGTCATGTTAGACTGATGAGGGCAATCAGGAGGCTATGCGCGGTTGTAGTCGTCCACAGCCATTTAGGGGAAGTAAGTCAAATTGTTGGGAATAATATAATTGTGGGGATTAATACTTTTAGCATTTCAGAAGGTTAAGGTTTTGTATATGATCAGATCCATGTGTCCGGGCTGTTGCAACTAAGAGTGCTAAGCCAGCGCTAGCTTCACAGGCGGAAAAGGCCAGCACTAGTATTGGTGCTGCAGATAAGCTTGTTGATTCAAACTGAAGAGCTCATAGGGCTAGGGCAATAAATAGGGAAAGCATTATCCCTTCTAGGCAGAGTAGTGCAGAGAGTAGGTGGACTCGGTGGAATGTAAGTCCTGTTAGCCCTAGTAAAAATGCTGCGTTGAGGCTAAAGTGTGTTGGTGTCATAAGGGAGTCGTGGGTTTAGTCACGATCTTCTGAGCCGAAATCAGAGTCTTATTTTGGACTAACTCCCCATTCTGCCCACTCTAGTCCGCCTTGAATTCATTCATAAATTAGTCCTATGGTTAGTAAAATAAGAACTATTGCGGCTCAAAAAAGTGTTTCGGTTGGATCTTGAAGTTGAGTTCCCCATGGCAGGGGAAGAAGCAGGGCAATTTCTAGGTCAAATAAAAGAAATAAGATTGCTACCAGGAAAAATCGTAATGAAAAAGGTAGTCGGGCTGATCCTAGTGGGTCAAATCCACATTCATATGGTGATAGTTTTTGTGCGTCGGCATTTATCTGTGGTAGTCAGAAGGATAAGAGTGCTAAAACTAAAGATAGAGTTGTCATGATCACAAAAATAGTTATAGCTAGGTTCATTATCTTTCCCTGGAGTTTAACCAAGACTAGGTGATTGGAAGTCACTTGTACTGAATTAATACTAGAAAGATTATGAGCCTCATCAGTAAATTGATACGTAAAGGAATAGTCATACTACGTCAACGAAGTGTCAATATCAGGCGGCAGCTTCAAAGCCGAAGTGGTGTTCTGATGTAAAGTGGTATTTAATTTGCCGTAGAAGGCATACTGCTAAGAAGGTTGAACCAATAATAACATGTAATCCGTGGAATCCTGTGGCCATAAAGAACGTTGAGCCATATGCGCCATCTGCAATTGTAAATGGTGCCTCATAGTATTCTATGGCTTGTAGGGCTGTAAAATAGAGTCCTAGGATAATTGTTAATGCTAAAGATTGAATAGTTTGTTTCCGCTCCCCTTCTATTAAGCTGTGGTGGGCTCATGTGACTGATACGCCAGATGCCAAGAGGACTGTTGTGTTAAGTAGTGGCACTTCAAGTGGGTTAAGTGGGGAGAGCCCTGTTGGGGGTCAAGCCCCTGGAAGTGAGGTTGTTAAGGAGCTTAAGTGATAAAAGGCTCAGAAGAACCCTGAGAAGAAGAACACTTCGGAGATAATAAATAAAATTATTCCATATCGCAAGCCATTTTGCACGGGTAGCGTGTGGTGGCCTTGAAAGGTGCCTTCGCGGATAATATCTCGTCATCATTGAAGCATGGTTAATAGTATTAAAACTAATCCAATAATTACTAATGTAATTGAGTGGTGGTGGAATCAAATTACTAGGCCAAATGTTGTGAATAGAGCAGCTACGGCTCCAACTAAAGGTCATGGGCTTGGGTCGACTATATGATAGGCATGTGCTTGGTGGGCCATTAAACGTTTTCTTGTAAATATAGGCTTAGAAGAAGTACAAATACATAGGCTTGGATTATTGCTACTGCAACTTCTAATAATGTTAGTAAAAAGAGTACGGCAGCAGTTAAGATTGCTACTGTTGGTATTATTGGCAGAAGAACAAATACGGCTGTGGCGATGAGTTGAATTAACAGGTGGCCCGCGGTTAGATTGGCTGTGAGTCGAACCCCCAGGGCTAGGGGTCGGATAAATAGGCTAATTGTTTCGATGATAATTAGCACGGGGATCAGTGGGATGGGTGTCCCTTCTGGTAGGAGGTGTCCTAAGGCGACTGTTGGTTGATTTCGTATTCCAATAATAACTGTAGCGAGCCATAGTGGCACGGCAAATCCTATATTGAGCGATAGTTGTGTTGTAGGTGTGAAGGTGTATGGGAGTAAGCCTAACATGTTAGTTGTAATTAAGAAGATTATTAATGAGGCTAGTAATAGTGCTCACTTATGTCCTTCTACATTCAATGGTAGTATTAGTTGATTTGTGAATCGACTAATGAATCATCCTTGAATTGTAATAAGTCGGTTATTAATTCACCGAGATGAGGGGGTTGGATAAAGTACTCAGGGGAGTGCAATTGCGATCGCAATTAATGGAATTCCCAGGTATGATGGGCTTGCAAATTGGTCGAAGAAGCTTACTATCATGGTCAGTCTCAGGACTCAGTTTTGTGTTTTTCAGCACTTACTGGGGTTGGCTCGTTTGGTGAGATATGGTTCAAGATTTTGGTTGGGATAATAGTTAAGAAAATTAATCAGGAAAATACTAAAATTGCGAATCAAGGGCCGGGGGTTAATTGTGGCATTTCACTAGAGGTGGTTAGGAATCACCAATCTTTGGCTTAAAGGCCGATGCTTTGTCCAMTATTTAGCTTCCTAGCGAGGCGTCTTCTAGTATTAGTGAAGATCAGTTTTCAAAGTGTTCTAGTGGGACTGCTTCAACTACGATAGGTATAAAGCTATGGTTGGCCCCGCAGATTTCAGAGCACTGTCCATAAAATACTCCTGGGCGGGAGGCGATAAAAGCGGTTTGATTAAGTCGTCCTGGGACCGCGTCCATTTTTACACCCAGGGATGGAACAGCTCAGGAGTGTAGTACGTCTTCAGCGGACACTAAAACACGAATTGGGGACTCTATTGGGACAACTATACGGTGGTCTGTTTCTAGAAGTCGGAATTGTCCCGGGGTAAGGTCTTGGGTTGGTACTATATAAGAGTCGAAGCCTAGGTTTTCATAATCTGTATACTCGTAGCTTCAGTATCATTGATGTCCCATCGCTTTAATTGTCAGGTGGGGGTCATTAATTTCGTCTATAAGATAGAGAATGCGTAGGGAGGGTAAGGCAATTAATACTAAAATAACAGCTGGTAGAATAGTTCACACAATTTCGATTTCTTGGGAGTCTAAAATATATTTATTAGTAAGCTTGGTAGATACTATTGCAACAATAATATATAATACTAAGGTGCTAATTAGAAATACAATTATTAGTGCATGGTCGTGGAAGTGAAGAAGTTCTTCTATAACGGGTGATGCCGCGTCTTGGAATCCTAATTGTGTTGGATGTGCCATTAAGCTTTGGGCCTAAGACATGCAGGGATTTAACCTACAACTCCACCTTGACAAGGTGATGTAATTTACATTTTACTAATGTCTTTAGAAGAAAGTGACAGAGTGGTTATGTGGTTGGCTTGAAACCAACATATGGGGGTTCAATTCCTCCCTTTCTCGTTAATTTGATTGAATTTGAACAAATGCTGGTTCCTCATATGTGTGATAAGGAGGGGGGCAGCCGTGGAGTCATTCTACGTTTGTCATTGTTAGTTCTACAGATATTACCTCTCGTTTAGCGGCAAAGGCTTCTCATAAAATAAATAGGAACATAATAACCGCCACTAAAGAAATTAATGATCCGATGGATGACACTGTATTTCATAGGGCATAGGCGTCTGGATAATCAGAGTATCGTCGTGGCATGCCCGCTAACCCCAGGAAATGTTGTGGGAAGAAAGTAAGGTTAACTCCAATAAACATAACCCCGAAGTGAATTTTTGTTCAGGTGCTGTGAAGGGTATATCCGGATAGTAGGGGGAATCAGTGCACAAAGGCTGCTATGATGGCAAACACAGCACCCATGGATAGTACGTAGTGGAAGTGTGCAACCACGTAGTAAGTGTCATGAAGGACAATATCAAGCGATGAGTTAGATAGGACAATTCCTGTTAGCCCCCCCACTGTAAATAGGAAAATGAACCCGAGGGCTCATAGTATGGGTGTTTCTCATTTGATTGACCCCCCATGGAGTGTGGCTAATCAGCTAAATACTTTTACACCTGTTGGGATCGCGATAATTATTGTTGCAGATGTAAAGTATGCACGAGTGTCTACGTCCATCCCAACAGTAAACATGTGGTGGGCTCACACAATAAACCCTAGAAGGCCAATAGCCATTATAGCTCAGACTATTCCCATGTACCCGAATGGTTCTTTTTTGCCTGAGTAGTAGGCTACAACGTGGGAAATAATTCCAAACCCTGGAAGGATAAGAATATAAACCTCTGGGTGTCCAAAGAATCAGAATAAGTGTTGGTAAAGGATCGGGTCCCCTCCTCCTGCCGGGTCAAAGAATGTAGTGTTGAGGTTTCGATCTGTTAGGAGTATTGTAATTCCGGCAGCTAAGACGGGTAATGAGAGGAGAAGCAGTACGGCGGTTACAAGGACGGATCACACGAATAGGGGTGTTTGGTATTGGGAAATGGCTGGAGGTTTCATATTAATAGTTGTGGTGATGAAATTGATTGCCCCTAGAATTGATGAGATACCTGCTAAGTGAAGGGAGAAAATTGTTAGGTCTACTGATGCTCCTGCGTGAGCCAGATTCCCCGCAAGGGGCGGGTACACTGTTCACCCTGTTCCGGCCCCGGCTTCAACGCCAGAAGAAGCTAATAACAGCAGGAATGATGGGGGCAGTAGTCAGAAGCTTATGTTATTTATTCGTGGGAACGCTATGTCGGGGGCTCCAATTATTAGTGGTACAAGTCAGTTTCCAAACCCTCCAATAAGAATAGGCATTACTATAAAGAAAATTATTACGAAGGCGTGAGCAGTAACGATTACATTGTAAATTTGGTCATCACCTAGAAGCGATCCGGGTTGGCTTAGTTCAGCCCGAATAAGGAGGCTTAAGGCGGTTCCTACTATTCCGGCTCAGGCACCAAATACAAGATAAAGGGTACCAATGTCTTTGTGGTTAGTAGAGAAGAATCAGCGCGTGATTGCCACAGGTAGGGTGGCCGAGTGCTTAGGCGGTGGGTTGTAGCCCCGAAGACAGAGGTTTAAGTCCTCTCCCTATCAGCCCCGTGGTGAAGAACACATTGGACTGCAAATCCGAAGACGTAGATTAATACTCTGCCGGGGCTTTTCCCGCCTCACTGAGGCAGGCGGCGGGAAAAGTAGATGGATGCTCGCTGGTTTGAGCGCTTAGCTGTTAACTAAGAGTTTGTAGGATCGAGGCCTTCTCATCTAGTAAGGCCTTAGCTTAATTAAAGCGTCTGATTTGCAATCAGGAGATGTAAGTTAATCCCTTGTAGGCCTTAATCAGGGACTAGAAGATTTTCACTTCTACTTAGAGCTTTGAAGGCTTTTGGTCTAATATTATCCTAAGTCCCTAGGTGGTTAGTATTAAGATGGCTGGGGTAATTGGCAGTAGTCCCAGGGTAAATACGATAAACAAAGCCAGGGGTAAGGAGGCTTGGGTTGTTTGGGTTCGCCAAGGGGTAGTTGAATTAGTCGTGTGGGGGGAGACGGTTAGTGTTATTGCATAACATAAGCGTAAGTAGAAGTATAGGCTAATCAGTGCGGTTAGAGCTATAGTTGTGGCGATTAGGGGGAGGTCTTGCTTTGCTAACTCTTGCAGAATCATTCATTTTGGTATAAATCCTGTGAGTGGTGGGAGGCCCCCCAGTGAGAGTAGAACTAGGGCGGTTGTTGATGCCAGCACGGGGTTTTTCGACCAGGTTGTTGCGAGTGTGCTAATTTTAGTGGTTAGTGACATTTTTAGGGTCAGGAATGCTGCGGAGGTTATAATAATATATATTCCTAGTGCAATTAGGGTTAGTTGGGGGGCGTATTGGATTACAATAATTATTCATCCTATGTGGGCGATTGAAGAATAGGCTAGGACTTTTCGCAGTTGGGTTTGGTTTAGTCCTCCTCATCCGCCCACTAATGTGGATGCGGCTCCTAATAGTGTTAGTAGCAGCGGGTCAATGGTTTGTGCCGTTTGGACAATTAGTGCGAATGGGGCGAGTTTTTGTCAGGTGGAGAGGATTAGGCCTGTAAGCAGATCTAATCCTTGTAGAACCTCTGGTATTCAGAAATGTATGGGTGCGAGCCCAATTTTAAGTGCTAGGGCGGCCACGAATATTGTACTGGCGACAGGGTTCGACAGGTCGTTGATGTTTCACTCTCCTGTTGCTCAGGCATTTGTTGTGCTTGCAAATAGAATTATTGCCGCTGCAGTGGCCTGGGTTAAGAAGTATTTTGTAGTTGCTTCTACTGCTCGTGGGTGGTGTTGTTTCGCTATGAGGGGGATGATTGCTAAAGTGTTGATCTCTAGTCCTATTCAGGCCAGAAGTCAGTGTGAGCTGGAAAAGGTTAAGGTAGTTCCTAAGCCTAGTCCGGATAATAAAATTATGAGAACATAGGGGTTCATTGATAAAGGATGGGGTCTAACCATCATTTTCGGGGTATGGGCCCGAGAGCTTGTTTAGCTGATTTTATCTAGGAAGTGGTGTAATGGGAGCACGAAGAGTTTTGATCTCTTAAGTAGGAGTTCAAGTCTTCTTTTTCTAAGAACTGAGGGGACTTTAACCCCTATTGTTTACTCTATCAAAGTAATCCCTAATTATTCGGGCACGGTTCCTTTAGTTTTGTGGAGGCAGGCCTGCTAGTGCGGTTGTGAGGGCGACGTGTCATAAAACCAGGGTAAGTGTAATTGGTAAGAAGTTTTTTCAAATGAGGTGTATTAATTGATCGTATCGGAATCGTGGGTATGATGCGCGCATTCATAGAAATAGGGCGGTTATTAGTGCGGTTTTAGTTGCGATGTTAATTGTTGTTAGTTCTGGAATGTTTGGTGTAAATGATGTCCCTAAAAATAAAATTGCTGATAATATATTTATTAGTAGAATATTTGCGTATTCTGCGAGGAAAAATAGGGCGAACGGTCCCCCTGCATATTCAACGTTGAATCCTGAAACTAGTTCTGATTCTCCTTCGGTTAGGTCAAATGGTGCTCGATTTGTTTCTGCTAGGGTGGAGATAAATCATATAATAGCTAGAGGTCAGAGTGGTAGGAGAAGTCATATGCTTTCTTGGGCTGTGCTAAATGTTTGAAGGGTGTAGCCCCCTGAAAAAATAATAGTTGATAAAAGGATTAATCCGAGGCTGACTTCATATGAGATTGTTTGTGCTACGGCCCGTAGTGCTCCGACTAGTGCATATTTTGAGTTTGATGCTCATCCTGAGGCTAGGATGGAATAGACTGCTAGGCTTGATAGGGCTATAATAAATAGGATGCCAAGATTTAGGTTAATTACAGGATGTGGTATGGGTATTGGTGCTCACAATAACATCGCTAGTACAAGTGCAATTGTAGGGGCTGCCAAAAATAAGATTGGGGATGATGCGGAGGGATGGACTGGTTCTTTAGTAAATAGTTTAACACCATCGGCAACAGGTTGGAGTAGTCCCCGGGGTCCTACTACATTTGGACCTTTCCGGAGTTGAATAAATCCCAGTATTTTTCGTTCAACTAGTGTTAGGAAGGCCACTGCTAGTAAAACAGGCACGGCGTAGGCCAAGGGGTTAATTAAGTTGTTTGTTAAAATATTCAACATAATTGGGAAGGGGACTTGAACCCCTGGCTGAAGGGCTTAGGCCTTTTGCAATTACCGGGCTCTGCCATCCCAATATCCCTTATTTTGGGTGTTGGTATTATTGCTCCTCTTTATTTTATTTATTTCACTCATAAATTTGAGGTGGGGCGTGCTTTTGGTATGGGCCCCCTTTTTTCAATCCTTTCGTACTAGAAAAAAGTAGCTTTACAGATAGAAACTGACCTGGATTACTCCGGTCTGAACTCAGATCACGTAGGACTATTAATCGTTGAACAAACGAACCCTTAATAGCGGCTGCACCATTAGGATGTCCTGATCCAACATCGAGGTCGTAAACCCCCTCGTCGATATGGACTCTTGGAGAGGATTGCGCTGTTATCCCTAGGGTAACTTGGTCCGTTGATCGGTTTAATAACCGGATCATAATTGGTCAGATGTTCTGTGACGTAGAAATGTTTTTCTTAGTTTCTGGGATGAACCCAATCCACTTGGAGGCTTTCTTTTCCTCCATGGTCGCCCCAACCGAAGGTAAAGCTTTATTTTTACTAAGTTTTGTGCTTTGATTAGATTATTTAACGTAATTAAGTCTTGTACCTAAAGCTCCAAAGGGTCTTCTCGTCTTGTATAATTATATCCGCTTCTGCACGGATAGATCAATTTCACTGACCTGAAGGGGGAGACAGTTAAGCCCTCGTCTAGCCATTCATACAGGACCTTATTTAAGGGACGAGTGATTGCGCTACCTTTGCACGGTCAGAATACCGCGGCCGTTGAACTTGAAGTCACTGGGCAGGCTGGACCTCCTATATTTGTTTTTGCAGGAGGCGGTGTTTTTGGTAAACAGGCGAGGCTTGTGTTTGCCGAGTTCCTTCCCTTTCTTTTAGTCTTTCCTTGTTATGCATACCAGTGTGGGGATAACGATTATTGGTTGTGAGATCTTATTTAGTTTAATATTCACAATTCCCTCTTTTATTGGGTTCGTTAATTGTTAGTGGTTGGTCCAATCTAACTTACACTCATGCGGGGAGAAGGTTGTGTTCTTCTTGTTACTCATTTTAGCATAGTTTCTTCCATGGGTGCATGGATTGGTCTAGTACTTTTAGGGAAGTAAGATTTTTTATCAGTATTATGAACTGTTTTTGTTTAAGCTTTAACGCTTTTTATTTAGATGGCTGCTCTTAGGCCCACTAGGACATTATGTTTTGTTTATTATGATCTTTATTCTCCTTTAAAGGTTGTATCCTGTGTTAAAAGGGCTGTACCCCTTTTAACTAACTTTCGTATGTTGCTCTTAATTTTAATTTTAAATTTTAAATTTGGGGTATACGAGGCTGAACTTCTATTCATTTCTTAGACAACCAGCTATCACCAGGTTCGGTAGGTCTGTCACTTCTACCCGGAGCTCTTCCCACTCTTTGCCACCAAGAAACGGGTTTGCCCTAAATGAATAGGCTGTCTCGGGGTAGCTCACCTGGTTTCGGGGTGTAAAACTAAAGGTCTCTTTGCTTTATTATACTGGCTAAATCATGATGCAAAAGGTACGAGGGTTAAGCTCTGCTTTTTAATACTTATATGGTTTATTTCATTTCTCTTTCAGCTTTCCCTTGCGGTACTTTTTCTATTGCTTTGTTGAATCTTTTCTGTCGCCCATACTAGGATATTTAGAATGATTTAATTTATTGGTTGGAGGTTATTGTTTATTATTAATATTTTTTGTTAGTATAATAATTAAGCTAGCTGTTTGGTTCAGGGTAATTTGATTTGCACAGATATCTTCTCGGTGTAAGTGAGATGCTTAACTATTCAGCCATACCCTGAGTTTTGTCCAAGTGCACCTTCCGGTACACTTACCTTGTTACGACTTTTCCCCCCTCGTCGGTGCTGTTTTTTAAGGTATGTTAGCGCATTTTGACAGGAGGGAGTGACGGGCGGTGTGTACGCGCCTTAGAGCCGGGTTCAAAGGGACTCTCTTTTCCCTCTTTTACTACTAAATCCTCCTTCAAGCATTAAAATTTTCATATTGCGTATCCGTTTTATTCTATAATAGAAAATGTAGCCCATTTCTTCCCACTTCATTTGCTACACCTCGACCTGACGTATTGGGTTTTACCCATTGTGCTTACTTTTATTACCTTCACAGGGTAAGCTGGCGACGGTGGTATATAGGCTGATATTGCTAGGAGTGGTGAGGTTTAACGGGGATAATCGGTTCTAGAACAGGCTCCTCTAGGTGGATCTAAGGCACCGTCAGGTCCTTTGGGTTTCAAGCTGGTGCTCGTAGTGTCCTGGCGGACATTGTTGTGAATTGGTGTCTTGGTTTATGGCTGAGCATAGTGGGGTATCTAATCCCAGTTTGTTTCTCAGCTTTCGTGGAATCAGGTAGGTTTCATTAAAGCCACTTTCGTGTTTGGGTTTCGGGCCTCTAAGAGCGTATGACGGCTAACGGACCATTCAGCTTTATTTGTATAGTCTCCTTAACCACCCTTTACGCCGTGATGTAATCAACTGGGGCCTCTCGTCTAACCGCGGTTGCTGGCACGAGTTTTACCGGCCCTACTTAACCCTCACTGAGTCAAGCTTTCACTTATGGCTTAATGTTTATCACTGCTGGATCCCCTTGGGGGTGTGGCTAGGCTAGGCGTCTTGGGCTAATAATTTGTGCCTGATTCCTGCTCCTCGTCCCCAGGTTAGGGGATTAAGGGCATACTCACAGGGGTGCGGATACTTGCATGTGTAATTTGGGCTAGGGCTGATGTAAAGGTCGGGACCATGCCTTTGTGCATGCGGAGATTTTTAGGTCTCATCTTAGCATCTTCAGTGCTATGCTTTGTATTAAGCTACGCTAGC